GCAAAAGCAATAAAAAATCCAATATAGAATATTATTTCCAAAGCCACAGGATACGACTGATTAACTGATGTTTCAAAATTCAATGTTGGTTCATTAGAACCATATAAACCGACACCCAGAACTCCCATTAAGAGAAAAATGGAACCCCCCGCCGTGTACAAAATAAATTTTGTGGCTGAGTAGAGACGTTTCTTTCCTCCCCACATGGATAGAAGTAGATAAACCGGAATTAATTCTAATTCCCACATGATGAAAAAAAGTAAAAGGTCCCGCGAAGAAAATGATCCTATTTGACCACTGTACATTGCTAACATCAAGAAATGGAATAATCGAGAATCTCGAGTAACAGGCCAGGCTGCTAAAGTAGCTAACGTAGTGATAAATCCTGTTAATAAAACGGGTCCTATTGACAGCCCATCTATTCCTAATTTCCAACGGAAATCAAAAAAATTGATCCATTTATAGTCCTCGACTAGTTGGACTAATGGATCGTCCAATTGGAAATGATAACAGAATGCATAGGTTGTTAGAAGAAGTTCTAACATGCATATACATATAGTATACCACCTAATTACCCTATTTCCTTTATGGGGAAGAAAGAAAATAAAGGAACCCGCAAATATTGGTAAAACTACAATTATTGTTAACCAAGGAAAGTTGTTCGTGGTAAAGACAAGATACACTTGGACCAAAAAAACCTGTGCCCAAAAATATATTATTTTTGGGCACAGGTTTTGGCGGTAAAAAAAAAAATGGACTCGAGTAAGAGTTTCTGTAACGTATTAATAAGCTATACCCATGCTGCGCGTTGTTTCATGCCATAAATAAACTCGAACACTCAAGAAATCTGTTGGGCAGGCGGATTCACATCTCTTACAACCGACACAATCCTCTGTTCTTGGAGCAGAAGCTATTTGTTTAGCTTTACATCCGTCCCAAGGTATCATTTCTAATACATCCGTGGGACAAGCTCGGACACATTGAGTACACCCGATACATGTATCATAAATCTTTACTGAATGCGACATTGGATCTATCCATTTTTGAACGTGATAAAGTTTCAATCTAGTAAATTGATAAATGAATTATATATTTAAATACTAGGACTAGATGAATCGATGAGTTTCCCGAGTTTTTTTATTAATCTACTTATGGAATGGATTGACAGTGCCAAACTACTTTGATCTCTTATCTTTGTGATAACAGGAGCCTACCTTAAGTAGCCAACATGCTAATTTGAATTTATTTATGAAAATTCTAAGTTATATGATAATATTACTTAAATTACTTATTCAACAAGTTCGATTGATTTATACGAGTTGATTTTCTGTTACGATAAATTGATGAAACAATAGCGAGTCCAATAGCGGCTTCAGCAGCTGCAATAGCTATAACAAAAATGGAGAAAATGGCTCCTTTTAATTGACGACTATCAAAAAAATCAGAAAATGTTACAAAATTGAGATTAACCGCATTTAATATAAGTTCAAGACACATAAGAGCCCTAACCATATTTCGACTTGTAATCAATCCATATAGACCGACAGAAAATAAAAAGGCACTCAAAACAAGTACATGTTCGAGCATCATTAACTAACTCCTTATCAATCTCGATTCATTTCAATATGAACAACAATTTAACCAATTGGATTTACTAGTTGACTAGAATATAAAATAACGTAATGGAATAAAGGAATATATTGGGAATAGGTCGAACTAATAAAAAAATTCTATCTATTTTATATACAAAGTCAAATAGAAAAAGGAAATGCATGTGGTAGCTCATATTTTTCCAGTTCTAAAGAGTTATTATTGACGAGCTACAGCAATTGCGCCGATTAACGCAACTAAAAGAATTATTGAAATAAATTCAAACGGAATAAAAAAATCTGTTGATAAATGAATTCCAATTTGTTGACTATTACTTATAAGATCTTGCTCTATAATCTGGTTTGCTTTTGTAGTCCAAATAATACCGTACCATGACGTATCTGGAATAGTAGTAATTAGTGAAACAAAAATACTTGTACAGACCACGGAAGTTACTCCATCTCCCACGGTCCAAAGATGGAAATCTTTGGAATATTCTGAACCATTTATAAACATCACAGCAAAAATGATTAAAACATTGATGGCTCCTACGTAAATAAGGAGCTGCGCAGCAGCTACAAAATGGGAGTTCGATAGAATATAGAATAAAGATATACAAACAAAAACAAATCCTAACGAAAAGGCAGAATAAATGGGATTAGGAAGTAATACTACTCCCAGAGCCCCTAATATAAGACCCAATCCCAGAAAGACTAAAAGAAAATCATGTATTAGTCCAGGTAAATCCATTATATATAAAAAAAGAGATAAATAAATCAAAATCTTTCATAACTTTATTGACCCGGTCAGGAAAAAAGAGGTAACTCTACTTTTTATAATAGTTGTAAAAAAAATTCTATTTTTCTGGATATGTAGATATAGTTATTGGCCTAATCTCTTGAAAGAGTAA